TTCTTAGATTCATGGATAAAATTCTATTCAGTGGGATCTTTCACTCACATTTTTTTCCACCAAGAACGTTTTATGAAACTCTTTGACCCCCGAATTTTGAGTATCCTACTTTCACGTGATTCACAGGGTGCAACAAGCAATCGATATTTCACGATCAAAGGTGTAGTACTGCTTGTAGTAGTGGTCCTTATATCTCGTATTAACAATCGAAAGATGGTCGAAAGAAAAAATCTCTATTTGATGGGGCTTCTTCCTATACCTATGAATTCCATTGGACCCAGAAATGAGACATTGGAAGAATCTTTTTGGTCTTCCAATAGAAATAGGTTGATTGTTTCGCTCCTGTATCTTCCAAAAGGGAAAAAGATTTCTGAGAGTTGTTTCATGGGTCCGCAAGAGAGTACTTGGGTTCTCCCAATAAAGAAAAAGTGTATCATGCCTGAATCTAACCGGGGTTCGCGGTGGTGGAGGAACCGGATCGGAAAAAAGAGGGATTCTAGTTGTCAGATATCTAATGAAACCATAGCTGGAATTGAGATCTCATTCAAAGAGAAAGATAGCAAATATCTGGAGTTTCATTTTTTATCCTATACGGATGATCCGATCCGCAAGGACCATGATTGGGAATTGTTTGATCGTCTTTCTCCGAGGAAGAAACGAAACATAATCAACTTGAATTCGGGACAGCTATTCGAAATCTTAGGGAAAGACTTGATTTCTTATCTCATGTCTGCTTTTCGTGAAAAAAGACCAATTGAGGGGGAGAGTTTCTTCAAACAACAAGGAGCTGGGGCAACTATGCAATCCAATGATATTGAGCATGTTTCCCATCTCTTCTCGAGAAACAAGTGGGGTATTTCTTTGCAAAATTGTGCTCAATTTCATATGTGGCAATTCCGCCAAGATCTCTTCGTTAGTTGGGGGAAGAATCAGCACGAATCGGATTTTTTGAGGAACGTCTCGAGAGAGAATTGGATTTGGTTAGACAATGTGTGGTTGGTAAACAAGGATCGGTTTTTTAGCAAGGTACGGAATGTATTGTCAAATATTCAATATGATTCCACAAGATCTATTTTCGTTCAAGTAACGGATTCTAGCCAATGGAAAGGATCTTCTTCTGATCAATCCAGAGATCATTTCGATTCCGTTAGAAATGAGGATTCAGAATATCACACATTGATCGATCAAACAGAGATTCAGCAACTAAAAGAGAGATCGATTCTTTGGGATCCTTCCTTTCTTCAAATGGAACGAACAGAGATAGAATCAGATCGATTCCCGAAATGCCTTTTTGGATCTTCCTCCATGTCCTGGCTATTCACGGAACCTGAGAAGCGGATGAATAATCATCTGCTTCCGGAAGAAATCGAAGAATTTCTTGGGAATCCTACAAGATCAATTCGTTCTTTTTTCTCTGACAGATGGTCAGAACTTCATCTGGGTTCGAATCCTACTGAGAGGTCCACTAGAGATCAGAAATTGTTGAAGAAAAAACAAGATGTTTCTTTTGTCCCTTCCAGGCGAGCGGAAAATAAAGAAATGGTTGATATATTCAAGATAATTACGTATTTACAAAATACCGTCTCAATTCATCCTTCGGAACCATATCACATCCCGGATCTGGTTCCAAAGGATGAACCGGATATGGACAGTTCCAATAAGATTTCATTCTTGAACAAAAATCCATTTTTTGATTTCTTTCATCTATTCCATGACCGGAACAAAGGGGGATACGCGTTACGCCACGATTTTTTTGAATCAGAAGAGAGATTCCCAGAAATGGCGGATCTATTCACTCTATCAATAACCGAGCCGGATCTGGTGTATCATAGGGTATTTGCCTTTTCTATTGATTCCTACGGGTTGGATCAAAAAAAATTATTGAATGAGGTATTCAACTCCAGAGATGAATCGAAAAAGAAATCCTTATTGGTTCTACCTCCTCTTTTTTATGAGGAGAATGAATCTTTTTCTCGAAGGATCATAAAAAAATCGGTCCGGATCTACTGCGGGAATGATTTGGAAGATCCCAAACTAAAAACAGCGGTATTTGCTAGCAACAACATAATGGAGGCAGTCAATCAATATAGATTGATCCGAAATCTGATTCAAATCCAATATAGCACCTATGGGTACATAAGAAATGTATCGAATCGATTCTTTTTAATGAATAGATCCGATCGTAACTTCGAATATGGAATTCAAAGGGATCAAATAGGAAATGATACTCTGAATCATATAACTATAATGAAATATACGATCAACCAACATTTATCAAATTTGAAAAAGAGTCAGAAGAAATGGTTTGATCCTCTTATTTCTCGAACTGAGAGATCCATGAATCGGGATCCTGATGCATATAGATACAAATGGTCCAATGGGAGCAAGAATTTCCAGGAACATTTGGAACATTTCGTTTCTGAACAGAAGAATCCTTTTCAAGTAGTGCAAGTAGTGTTCGATCGATTACGTATTAATCAATATTCGATTGATTGGTCCG